GAGATATACACGAAATACGTGCAGGATTATCATTAGGACCATCATACTTGCCGACCATCGATGAACTGATCGGATTAACCAACCAAAGTTAGCTTCCGTCATTATGTATTGAACAGAAGCAAAAGCCTCAGTAACAGTAGGACGGTAATAAAAAGTCATAGCAAACCCTGTAGCTACTTGTACTAAAAAACACGTAAGCGTAATTCCTCCTAGACAATAAAATATGTTGACATGAGGAGGAACGTATTTACTAGTTATATCATCTGCAATCGCCTGAATCTCGAGACGTTCTTCGAACCAATCGTAAACTTTATTGAGATAGGTAAACCAAAAGGACTTCCCCCTCTGAGAACCGTATATGAGAATTTCCTCTCGTACAGCTCAAACAAAAACACCCCAATATTGGTTAAAAGAGGTATGGAATATAAAATTTGAAACTTTTGAATCTTTTGATTCAATCTTATATAAAGATACGAAAGAGTAAAAGTCAGAAAGCTCTTCTTTGTCTTTGTGGTTATAATTAAAATGCCAAAAAATCAAGTCGGCTCGCTTGTCTTTATGTTAATCCTTACAGGCCTCTTGAATCTTCTATTTACCTATTTTTTTTTCTTTTATTTTTTATTTGTATGTAATGTGGCTTTTCTTTTTTTTTTTCTTTAGTATTGATAGGAATTTTCTTGTTAAGACCCTATGAATCAATTGAAACCTCAGATTCATACTAGAGCCACGATGATTCAATAAAACCTTCAAACTAAGTCCAAAGATTCCCTGAGTAAGAACCATTGGATCATCATTTATTCAACGAGTAAAATAGATCTAATGACTCAAAATACAAAAAAAAATTGTTTTTTGAGCAAAATCCAAAAAGAAATGGGAATTTGAAAGAAGAAAAATCTTTCAATTTAGAACTTTTCTTTGGGAAAATTTTTTGAATCCGGCCGCGAGGTCTGAATATTAAGTATGAATCATAGTTCGAATACTTCGTGATCTATTTCATATATTCCGTGCTCCAGATACTAGAATGAATATCCGACGGGATAAAACCATCTCTATCAAGATGACAGACCCATTCTCTGCAATATCAATAGGATCAATTATAACAAGTCACACACTCATATTCCGGAAATACAGAAACAAAAAAATTTCGCGATCGAACTACCAAAAAATGAGCTAAAATAAAAATACAAGACCTAAGGCCTAAATGCTTCACTTTTTTTTATTTAAAAGCTAGGATTTTGTGGTTCTTGTGAATCTAATTCATTGAAATTCCGTCCAGTAAAACAGAAGAGTTATAAATCTCCAAAATAATAGATAGGAATATCGCAAATAGAGCCATTGCGACACCCATCAAAGGAGTAGTTCCCCATCCAGGAGCTACTTTACCATATTCTGAATTCAATGGTTTCAATAACTCCCCTACAGTAGTTCGTCTTGGTCTTGGACCAGATCTAGAACTCCCCTCAACAGTTTGTGTAGCCATAAATCCTATTTTGTATTCATTAAGATCTGTTGACTTTGTATACCATTCCGTTGTAAATAAACGATCTTATCATAGATCCATTGTGGTCTTGAAATTATATAATAATGGAAACAGCAACCCTAGTCGCCATCTTTATATCTGGTTTGCTTGTAAGTTTTACTGGGTACGCCTTATATACTGCTTTTGGGCAACCCTCTCAACAACTAAGAGATCCATTCGAGGAACACGGGGACTAGTTGAAGTAATGAGCCTCCCAATATTGGGAGGCTCGTTACTTCAATTGAGATGATGAAAAATCATTTCACTTTTTTAGTTGGAACTTTAGGTGGTTCTCGAAAGAAGATAGCGAAAAAAATGATCCCTAGAGTCGAGACTAAGAGGAATGTATAAACCAATGCTTCCATAAATTCGATCGTGGTTTACAATTATAGCTTCCATACCTGTTTATTTGGGATCATCTCCCGGCTAAAGAAAAAAGAAGAATCAAAGAAAAGGCGGCTATTGAAATCCAGATTTCTCCAGTACCTTATGTAAAATCACAAATAGAAAAAAAATAGAAGTGAGAATCGAAAAATAACAGAGCAATCTTGCATCAGACTACTTGTCTTCTTGTAGTTGGATCTCCAAGTTTTTGGAATGCTCCAAATTCCACTTGAGCATCCAAATCTGGGTCAATACCAGCAAAAACATCTCTGAACAAGGTTCTAGCTCCATGCCAAATGTGCCCGAAGAAGAAGAGCAAAGCAAACGAAGCATGTCCGAAAGTAAACCAACCCCTTGGACTGCTACGAAAAACACCATCGGATTTCAAAGTAGCACGATCTAATTCAAAAATTTCACCCAATTGAGCACGTCTAGCATATTTTTTCACAGTAACAGGATCACTATAACTCACTCCATTCAGTTCGCCACCATAGAATTCAACAGTTACACCGACTTGTTCAACACTATACTTCGATTCTGCCCTTCTAAAAGGAACATCGGCTCTAACAATTCCATCTCCGTCTACCAAAACAACTGGAAATGTTTCAAAAAAAGTAGGCATACGACGTACAAAAAGTTCACGCCCTTCTTTATCTCTAAAGATAGGGTGTCCTAACCACCCGACAGCTATTCCATCCCCGTTATCCATTGAACCCGCTCTGAATAATCCCCCTTTCGCCGGATTATTTCCGATGTAATCATAAAAAGCTAATTTTTCAGGAATTTTAGACCAAGCTTCTGATAAACTTTGATTTTCGGCTAGTCCAGCACTAACTCTTCGATATATTTCTTGCTGAAAGTATCCCTGATCCCATTGATAGCGGGTGGGACCAAATAATTCGATGGGGGTAGTTGCTGAACCATACCACATAGTTCCAGCAACAACAAAAGCTGCAAAAAAGACAGCAGCGATACTGCTGGAAAGAACGGTTTCAATATTGCCCATACGTAATCCTTTGTATAGACGTTGGGGCGGGCGGACACTAAGATGAAATAAGCCTGCTAATATGCCCAATGTTCCTGCTGCAATATGATGAGAAGCTATTCCTCCTGGAACAAAAGGATCAAAACCTTCCACGCCCCACGCTGGATTTACGGGTTGTACCCTTCCGGTTAGTCCATAAGGGTCGGACACCCATATTCCAGGACCATATAATCCTGTTACATGAAATGCGCCAAAACCAAAGCAAGCCACTCCTGAGAGAAATAAATGAATTCCAAAGATCTTAGGCAAATCTAAAGAAGGTTTTCCTGTACGTTCATCCCCAAATATTTCTAGGTCCCAATACACCCAATGCCAGATAGCTGCCAAGAAGCACAAGCCAGAAAACACAATATGTGCCCCGGCTACACCTTCGTAACTCCAAATACCCGGATTCGTTATCGTCCCTCCTGTAATACTCCAACCGCCCCATGAATTGGTTATTCCTAAACGAGTCATGAAGGGTATAACGAACATACCCTGTCTCCACATTGGATCAAGAACGGGGTCGGAAGGATCAAAAACTGCTAATTCATATAAAGCCATTGAACCAGCCCAGCCGGCAACCAGAGCTGTATGCATTATATGGACAGAAAGCAAACGACCGGGATCATTCAATACGACGGTATGAACACGATACCAAGGCAAACCCATGGGAATACCCCTTTATCAACAAAAACTAGACACTATGTAACTTTATTGCATTTAAAAAACTATGCTATGGACCCCCTTTTTCAGTGGATTATCTCGGAAAAAGGATGAATATTTGTTCTATTCTTTTAGTAATAATGGAACAGTTCGGTTCGTAGGAAAAAAGAGAAGCAGATCTATTCTATACTCGATAAGTACCAATACGCAATGGGGGTTGATTCCCTTTTCTATGAGCGAATGCATCCATATTTGATCATCATTCAAAGAACCTATTCGTAATAATTTTCCTTTATTAATTCTATTTTTCTTTATTTTATGAACTTATTCAATCTATATTATTAACACAAGAAACCCATTATTACGATTACGCTTCCACATCAAAGTGAAATAGAGTACTTAATTATTTTTTCTTTCATTTTATGCCTATTGGTGTTCCAAAAGTACCTTTTCGAAGTCCCGGAGAGGAAGATGCATCCTGGGTTGACGTATAGTGTGACCTGTCAGATATATTGGGTCATATGGGATTTCCCCATTTCTCTCCCCCGATCGAGATATCCTCTATTTCGCCCAACAAAATTGATTGAATTATCAAAAATTTGTAGCGTGAAGTGCAATGAAGTGCAATTAGATCCATTTTGTGAGGAGGTATCCAGATTAATATTAATATTAGCAATTCAAATAATTTATGGTTGGCTTGGCTGGAACAATAAAATGAGGTATCCAGGCTCCGTTTAGAAAAACCCAATTGGAAATATATCTATGATTATTACTTAGATCATAGATATCATAAACGATTCTATTTAGAAATTAATTCTAAATAGAAGTGATCTCAAACTGTTAATCAATCAATAATAAATATGATGACTACATCGAATATTTGGCGGAAGACATGAAAGAAATGAATTGAAAAAAAAAAAGGGAAGTCATAGTAAAAAAAAAAGACGTGGTATTGAGGTTATTTGTCCTATATGTGCAAATTAAAATCGGGCAGATCCTTACTCGGGGTAGAGCATAAACCTAAAAAAATCAAAGAAGCCCATTCAGGACCAAGAAAATGACATCGTGATTTTTGGATTGGATCTCGATGAAAAAATACATCAATGAAAAGTTAGTTCGATAAGTTTAGTGAATTCTTTTTTATATTAGAATATTATAGGAAAACTGTCCAAACTCATCGTTCTTTAAAAATGGAAGAAAAGCCACTTCGTTAGAAAGAGTCCGCGAAAAAAGAAAGAGAGCTGGAATCTACACATTGATTTTCTTTTTTCACAAGTTTTGTTGAACCGTATGCATCAAAAGGTGCCCATACGGCTCCTAAGGGATAGAATTTTATCCTAATCAACCGACTTTATCGAGAAAGATTACTTTTTTTAGGCCAAGAGGTTGATAGCGAAATCTCGAATCAACTTATTGGTCTTATGGTATATCTCAGTATCGAGAATGATACCAAGGATCTGTATTTGTTTATAAACTCTCCTGGCGGCTGGGTAACACCCGGAATAGCTATTTATGATACTATGCAATTTGTGCGACCCGATGTACAGACAATATGCATGGGGTTGGCCGCCTCAATGGGGTCCTTTATCCTGGTCGGAGGAGAAATTACCAAACGTCTAGCATTCCCTCACGCTTGGCGCCAATGAGTTTTTTATTTGAGAGAAAAAAGAAGACTATGCCTTCGCCATATGAATTATTAATATTAAGTAATAATAGCATGGCACTTCGAATTCGATATGAAATTTTTTTATTGTTTTTTTTTTTCAAAAAATTCGATTATATATCGAAAGAGTAGTATGAGATAAAGGGAGGGTATTTACGATTTTATCTTACCTATCGTAGCCCTATTTCAGCGTCACAAACAAACTTTTTTCACACCGGAAGGTTATTAAGAATATTTATGTTATGAAAGAGTACGAAAAAAAAAAAAAAACAAAGAAACTTTGGGATTGCTGAATCAAAGACGAAATAAATATATAAAGCAACGGGGCCATCATAGTATTTTTTAACTCCTCCGAAAAAAAAGAAGGGTGGTAATTGGATCATTTACGATCTGGGTATAATAGACCCAATATTTTCTCTTTCTTCGATGAAAGGTAAAAAAACGAATTCCATTGTGGAGCCGTATGCAATGCGAAAAAAATGCCCGTACGGTTGTTCAATTCTATCTTTTTCTTTATCTCTTTCCCTCGCCTCATCGTGCAAGATAGGAGAACCTTTTATTATGTTATATTCTAACATCAGGGTAATGATCCATCAACCTATTTCCGGGTTTTATGAGGCACAAACCGGAGAATTTATCCTGGAAGCGGAAGAACTACTGAAACTGCGCGAAACCCTTACAAGGGTTTATGTACAAAGAACAGGCAAGCCCTTATGGGTTGTATCCGAAGACATGGAAAGGGATGTTTTTATGTCAGCAACAGAAGCCCAAGCTCATGGAATTGTTGATCTTGTAGCGGTTGGATAAAAAATAGCATTAATTTCGCGCAAATACACGATTTAAGATTTTATCTTCTTAAGGGTTTAATATTCTATTAATCTATTAAATAGAAGAAATTCAAAATCATCCGGTTAGGATCGATCTAAACCAGCCCATAATGTATAATTCAGCATGCCAACTATTAAACAACTTATTAGAAATCCACGACAGCCAATCAGAACCGTCACGAAATCCCCCGCTCTTCGGGGATGCCCTCAACGCCGAGGAACATGTACAAGGGTGTATGTGCGACTCGTTTAAATCATGGGCTGAGACAAAACAAATGAAAGAAAAGAATTTTTCCAGTATCAATGATCAGTACCTGTGAATCGGATAGAATGGAAAAACTCGATTCACTATCGAAAAAAGATCGATCTATCCTATCTTTCTATTGTGTATGAAATTTATGGTTTCCATTGGTGCAAATCCAATCACCTCAATTTGCAATTTAAGATGAGAAAGAAGTCCCCATTGGTAACAAATAGTTATCCATTAAGCGGGGGAAATCCTATAAAAAAAGGAGAAGAAAGATTTTTTTTTACTCTTGCAAGAACGGACTAACAGGGTCAGCTACCCAACCAATCTTCATAATTAAATACCGTTACTGTATAAGGTATATCGCGGTATGAAAGACCTATTACTGGAAAATTCATGGGTAGAGCCAAAAAGTGGTAACTGTACAAGTTACCAATAGCATTGATTAAACGAAGGAAGGGCTCCGGTGTATAGAGAGGACCTCACCGTTTAAGAAGTAACCATAGAGACGATGGAACCCACAATTTTATTTCTATTTACTACTTTATTTTATTTACAATGGCTAGAAAAAAGGAAAAAAATGTGGTCGGGAAGGTTATAGTAGCAAAAGCCATTGGAATTTTTATTTTCTAAATTGGAAGAATCCGTTTTGGTATTAATAGACTAGGAAAGGGGAAAAGAATAACTGAAAGAAAGGAAATCAATTAGTTATTCATCAAAGTTTCATTTATTCAATGACCAGAATTAGACGAGGATATATAGCTCGGAGACGTAGAACAAAAATTCGTTTATTTGCATCAAGCTTTCGTGGGGCTCATTCAAGACTTACTCGAACAATGACTCAACAGAAAATAAGAGCTTTGGTTTCGGCTCATCGTGATAGAGATAGGAAAAAAAGAGATTTTCGTCGTTTGTGGATCGCTCGAATAAATGCAGTAATTCGCGGGAATCCAGTATTCTATATTTATAGTAGATTCATACACAATCTATATAAGGGGCAGTTGCTTCTTAATCGTAAAATACTTGCACAAATAGCTATATCAAATAGGAATTGTCTTTATATGATTTCCAATGAGATCATAAAATAAGGAAATTGGAAGTAATTCGCCAGAATTTTGAAATGGAGTTTATCTGGAGAATGAACTCCGAGAAGGTAGAGTAGAAATTAGT